AGTACAAATTGCAGGGCGTATCGACGGAAAGGAAATAGCACGTGTCGAATGGATCAGAGAAGGTAGGGTTCCCCTACAAACCATTCGAGCCAAAATTGATTATTGTTCCTATACAGTTCGAACTATCTATGGGGCATTAGGAATCAAAATTTGGATATTTGCAGACGAGGAATAATGGGCCTTTCGTTGTCTTTCTGTTCCATCCATCCGGCAATTGAATAAAAAATCACAAACTCGTTCATTTTTTTCCGTTCAATCAAAAAAATGAGAATTTTTTCGAATTCTTAATTCTATAGGGTTGAATAACAATTCGATTGACTCCATCTCCATATAATTGCTATGCTTAGTGTGTGACTCGTTGGTTTTTTATTTAGAGTTAGGTTAGGATTAAAAAACAAAGGGCCATCCCCTAGTATGAACTAATAACTATATAACTAATAACCAGCTCATTGCTTCGTATTATCTGGATCCAAGGAACCAGTCGCTATATGATGTATTGATCATATTGTTGTAGCAACTGAAGCATTTTTTTTTACATAAAAGAAAAATCAATCTATAAGGTTGTGAAGCAAAAACAAAGGGATATGGATAAATGGAGGGGTGAGAGAAAGAAAGAAAAAGAATAGCAATGATATATGATTCCAATATGTATGGTCTATGAACTATCTTATAAAAGGCAATGTAATAAAGCATTAATGTATTCGTCCATAATTAATAATTAGATTCGATGAATATGAATACAATTTATACGAAAAATAAAAAAGAATAAAGAGCGCCGAGTCAATAAAGACTGAGAAGATTGATTCAGGAACAAATTTTATTAGGAGCTCCATTGCAGAGTTCGGGCCTAGTCATTAATCGAGAAGCGATGGGAACGACAGAACCTGTGACTGAGGAAGATTCCCTTGAAAACGAATCCTAATGATTCATTGGGTGGGATGGCGGAACGAGCCAAGAACCAATTCATTTATTCTGATAGGTCATGGAACGCCCCTACGAATGAAAGGGATGTTGAAAGAGCAAATATTCGCCCGCGAAAGCCTTACTGGATTGCTAAGTTTTGGGCAATTCAATAAAAATAAATAAAATAAAGGTAAAAATAAATGAAGATTCATTAATTATAAAATGGAATTTATCATTTTATTTTATTCCTACGTGTACGTGACAGATTATATCTCAAAAAATTCCATGATTCATTATTCATTCAATTCAAAATATATACAATATTATTTAATCGTTTCATTCGCGAGGAGCTGGATGAGAAGAAACTCTCATGTCCAGTTCTGCAGTAGAGATGGCATTGAGAAACAACCATCAACTATAACCCCAAAAGAACCAGATTTCGTAAACAACATAGAGGAAGAATGAAGGGAATATCTTATCGAGGCAATCGAATTTGTTTCGGCGGATACGCCCTTCAGGCACTTGAACCCGCTTGGATCACATCTAGACAAATAGAAGCGGGGCGACGAGCCATGGCACGATATGCGCGTCGTGGTGGAAAAATATGGGTACGTATATTTCCAGACAAACCTGTTACAGTAAGGCCTACCGAAACACGTATGGGTTCGGGGAAAGGATCTCCCGAATATTGGGTATCCGTCGTTAAACCGGGTCGAATACTTTATGAAATGGGTGGAGTATCAGAAATTGTAGCCAGAGAAGCTATTTCTATAGCTGCGTCCAAAATGCCTATACGAACTCAATTCGTTATTGCGGGATAGGGATATGGAACGAAAGGAAAGGGGCCTTGTGATGAAAAAACCGCAGTTTTTTTATTTCTGGACAAACAATCTTTCTTCTTTTTTTCTTCGCCCTTTAGTTAGTTAGCATTGAAAGAAAAAAGAGAAAAATAATAAGAATGATATGATTCAACCTCAGACCTATTTAAATGTAGCGGACAACAGCGGGGCTAGAGAATTAATGTGTATTCGAATCATAGGAGCTAGTAATCGCCGATATGCTCATATTGGTGACGTTATTGTTGCTGTAATCAAAGAAGCAGTTCCCAATATGCCTCTACAAAGATCAGAAGTGATCAGAGCTGTAATTGTACGTACATGTAAAGAACTCAAACGTGACAATGGTATGATAATACAATATGATGACAATGCAGCAGTTGTCATTGATCAAGAAGGAAATCCCAAAGGAACTCGAGTTTTTGGTGCGATCGCTCGGGAATTGAGACAGTTGAATTTTACTAAAATAGTCTCATTAGCTCCTGAGGTATTATAAATAGATTCTAAATAAATACTAATAGATGAAAACATAATAAAACATAAAAAAAGGGAGGTTCATAGTAAGATATCTGAACTGAATTAGATTCCATTAATTAGTAGAATGCATTAGTAGATTGTTTCTCACGCATATACCTTTAATAATTCATGAAAAAAAAAGAGTAGAGCATGCTGATTATATAAAAACCCGGAGGCACCAATAATTATAGTTCATCATGGGTAGGGACACTATTGCCGAAATAATAACTTCTATACGAAATGCTGACATGGATAAAAAAGGAACGGTTCGAATAGCATCTACAAATATCACTGAAAACATTGTTAAAATACTTCTACGCGAAGGCTTTATCGAAAATGTGAGAAAACATCGAGTAAGCAAGAAATATTTCTTGGTTTCAACTCTGCGACATAGAAGGAATAGAAAAGGGCCATATAGAACTGTTTTAAAACGTATCAGCCGACCCGGCCTACGAATCTATTCCAACCATCAACGAATTCCTAGGATTTTAGGAGGAATGGGTATTGTAATTCTTTCGACTTCTCGAGGTATAATGACAGACCGAGAGGCTCGACTAGAAGGAATCGGGGGAGAAATTTTGTTATATATATGGTGATCTTTATGATCTACGAATTGCATCCGTAGGAAAACTTCCTATTTTTTTTTTGAAAAAAGAGGAAGGGTTGTCTAATATCACTCCTACTCCATGAGTTGATAATAAAAGGGGTTACCTGGAATGAAAGAACAAAAATGGATTCATGAAGGTTTAATTACTGAATCACTTTCCAATGGTATGTTTCGGGTTCGTAGTGACTTTTCAACATTCCTCTCGTTCGGATACAATCGGAGGTTAAAAATTTCAAGAGACTTATTTTCTTTTCTTCGAAGGAGTAGATTCAAAATTAAAATAAAATTAAGGAGAAACAAATATGAAAATTAGGGCGTCCGTTCGTAAAATTTGTGAAAAATGTCGACTGATCCGCAGGCGGGGACGAATTATAGTAATTTGTTTCAACCCGAGGCATAAACAGAGACAGGGATAATTTTTTTTTTAAGAGACTCTCCAAAGGACTCAATACACAAACAAATAAAGGACCCATTTTGACATGAAAATAAAATATACGTATATTTCTGACTCATATTTAGGAGATGATAAAATATGACAAAAACCATAACAAGAATTGGCTCACGTAGGAGTGGGCGCATTAGTTCACGTAAGACTGGACGTCGAATACCAAAAGGGGTTATTCATGTTCAAGCAAGTTTCAACAATACCATTGTAACAATCACAGATATACGGGGTCGGGTTGTTTCTTGGTCCTCCGCCGGTACTTGCGGCTTCAAGGGCACAAGAAGAGGGACGCCGTTTGCTGCCCAAACCGCAGCCGCAAACGCTATTCGTACAGTAGTAGATCAGGGTATGCAACGAGCAGAAGTTATGATAAAGGGTCCTGGTCTTGGAAGAGATGCAGCACTACGAGCCATTCGTAGAAGTGGTATACTATTAAGTTTTGTCAGAGACGTAACCCCTATGCCACATAATGGGTGTAGGCCTCCTAAAAAAAGGCGTATATAGAAATAAGAATTGAGAATTGAACGAATTTCAAGAGAAAGAAATGATTAAATGATCGGATCAAATAATATGACTATGTTTCGAGAAGAAGTAGCAGTATCTACTCGGACACTACAGTGGAAGTGTGTTGAATCAAGAGAAGACAGTAAGCGTTTTTATTATGGACGTTTTATTCTGTCTCCGCTTATGAAAGGTCAAGCTGATACAATAGGCATTGCGATGCGAAGGGCTTTGCTTGGAGAAATAGAAGGAACATGTATTACACGCGCAAAATCTGAAAAGATACCACATGAATATTCTACCATAGAAGGTATTGAAGAATCCGTACATGAAATTTTAATGAATTTGAAAGAAATTGTATTGAAAAGTAATCTGTATGGAACTCGCGACGCATCTATTTGCGTCAAGGGTCCTGGATATGTAACTGCTCAAGACATCATCTCACCACCTTCTGTGGAAATCGTTGATACTACACAGCATATAGCTAGCCTGACGGAACCAATTGATTTTTGTATTGGATTACAAATCGAGAGTAATCGAGGATATCGTATGAAAACACCAAATAACGCTGAAGAAGGAAGTTATCCAATAAATGCTGTATTCATGCCTGTTCGAAATGCAAATCATAGTATTCATTCTTATAGTAATGGGAATGAAAAACAAGAGATACTTTTTCTCGAAATATGGACGAATGGAAGTTTAACTCCTAAAGAAGCACTTTACGAAGCCTCCCGTAATTTGATTGATTTATTTATTCCGTTTCTACATGCAGAAGAACAAGATCAAAATGTAGAGGACAATCAAAATAGGGTTACTTTACCCTTTTTCACTTTTCATGATGGATTGGATAAACTAAGAAAAAAAAAAGAAATCGAATTGAAATGTTTTTTTATTGACCAATTAGAATTGCCTTCGAGGACCTATAATTGCCTCAAAAGGTCCAATATACATACATTATTAGACCTTTTGAATAAGAGTCAAGAAGATCTTATGAAAATTGAACATTTTCGCATAGAAGATGTAAAACAGATATTGGTCATTATACAAAAACATTTCGTAATTGATTTACCTAAGAAATAGATTCAGAATTAACTGGAATAAACGTATCTAGGGAAGATATAAAACAGATATTGGTCATTATACAAAAACATTTCGTAATTGATTTACCTAAGAAATAGATTCAGAATTAACT